TGAATTCTATGTAATGATCAATAAATTCAGTTGAATTCTATATCGACCCGTATTAAAATTCTAGCAACAATCTACCTATTTTATAGATATTTATGCTGGAGTTGACGAACAACCAATACCAATATTAGTGTTTATTAGGGTCGAATAGAAATGGGGCGTAGCCAAGTGGTAAGGCAACGGGTTTTGGTCCCGCTATTCGGAGGTTCGAATCCTTCCGTCCCAGAGCACACCCAACCCATTATAGCATTATAAATTATAGCATTATAATATATATAATGAATGCTATATATCAGAAAAAAGATTGCCTTTTAAAATACCCTTCTGTTTAAGAGTATAATATTAAGAGTATAATATTGGATTGGAAAAGTTTTATTAGGATTCTTAATAATTCTTCTCTGAATCATATCTTTTTCACCAATTGAATCGTGTTCAAATAACACGCAGATGTAATTGAATCTATTTGTGATCCCTAAATATTAAATATTTAACCTAGAATATCTATAATTCCTTTCAGTAACAATTTTTTTCAGTAAAAGTTTTTTAGTCTATCTGTATGGGGGTCCCATATTATTGCTATTTCGATTCCTATTTTAGCAGCCAGTATGAAAAAACAACAACCTTACCTTACACCAGTCTTTATCCACTATTTCATATTTCATTAAAAAAAGAAATTGGATTTTTTAGCTATCTAGTTTTTTAATCATTGATGTTTTAATACAAATATGGATTTATTCTAGGATGCTAGAATGTGGTCCTTACTTTAGAATGTTATTCAAATAATGATCTCGAAGCCGGAAATTTTTCAATCACTTAAATCTTTTTGATGATTTCTTATGAGTTCGTAGTACTCGAAGAAGTGTGAAATTGGTAAATTTGTCCTATCACTATCAAGTTACTTGAAGATGGAGATTCAAAAAGAAATTTTTTTTTTTTTTTATTCGTGGTATTTATATTTATATTTATTATATTAAATAATTTATATTTATTATATTAAATAAATAAAATGAAATAAAATATATGTATCGGGTATTGGGGATTAAATTTAATTCGTTCTGAGACTTAGTCAGAACCTAGCCATTCATATTTCATATAGAAAGAAAAAGTATAGATTACTATGTACCGACCGAACCAATGACTATTCATGATTCCATAATGGAATCAATTACATACTGGTTCCAAACTAAAGGAATGTTATGGTAAAACTTCGTTTAAAACGATGTGGTAGAAAGCAACGTGCGACTTGAAGGACACGATCCGTTGTGGGTTCTTACATCCACCATTTTTTATTATACAGGAATTATAGAGGAATGAAAGTGCTCTTGACTCGACATCGTTTCTTCTGTTTCACTCCAACTCTCATTTTTTTTTTGGGGGGGGGGTGATGTAAATCGTACATGATGGAGCTCGAGTAAAAAGTATTGATTCATTTCTCGGAGGCAAGAATCTAGGGTTAGTATTAATCAATAAATTGTGACAACTTCGTAAATATATTTGTAAATAAATTTTCCATATATAAATCGAAAGGATCCAATTCAAGCAAGTTTAAAATTCAAAAGTCACTTTTTTTGAATTGGTAAAACTTTTTCGATCAAATCAAAAGTGTATTACACAAGAATCACTCAGTCATATGATTCTTTGATAGAAAGAAATCATAAAAAAGGGTATGTTGCTGCCATTTTGAAACGATTCAAAATCACCGAAGTAATGTCTAAACCCAATGATTCAAGGCAAAGATAAAGGATCCTGGAACAAGGAAATACCATTTTCGATTGTCTCAACAACTAGATCAGAATCAAAATAGATTCTAAAAGAGACAGACAAAAAGGGGTTAGAGACCACTCAATAAATCAAATACTTAAAAGGTTTCCTTGAGTTATTTGAGAGTTATACAACTTGAGTTATGAGGGTACAAATTTAGAATACGAATAATTTTTTTTTTTTTTGGTAGGGGAAAGAATAAGTACTTAAATCATAGTCTAGTTGGTTTGATGATTTTATGGCTATATTTGACATTATTATTCTATACATAGATATAATTTCCAATTTTCTTGAGCCGTACGAGGAGAAAACTTCTTATACGTTTCTAGGGGGGGGTATTGTTCATCTATCCCAATGAGCCATTTATCGAATCGTTGCAATTGATGTTCGATCCCGACGAGAGGGAAGAGATCTTCGGAAAGTGGGTTTTTATGATCCGATAAAGAATCAAACCTATTTAAATGTTCCTGCTATTCTATATTTCCTTGAAAAGGGCGCTCAGCCTACAGGAACTGTACATGATATTTCAAAGAAAGCGGGGGTTTTTACGGAACTTACCCTTAATCACCAAACGAAATTCAATTAATGAAAAATTAATGAAATAAAATATATAAAAAAGAATATATATAAAAATATAAAAGGAAGGTGTAGATGACTTGTAGAGAGCTTTGTATAATCTTTTCTCTGCTATTCGCTCTCCTCTCTTGTTCTATTCATATTTAATTTATTATTCCTACTATAG